TAAAAAAAAATATCTCTTTTTTTTCTATTGCAAGGAAATTCTTTCTATTTTATTTATTCTTTTTTTTCGTTCCTATTCTCCTTTCTCAGAAAAAGGGGACTTAAAAAAAAAATAAAGGATTACTTCGTTCCTGATAGTTATTTACTTAATCGGTGGATAGGAGCATACTCTGGATCGGAATCGTGGGGAGTACTGCTTGATCATTTCTACCAACTGAAAGCCCCAATTATAATTCCTTTTATGCAGAAATATCCCGTTGGATAACTTACATAATCTCTATTACTAATCCTTTGTGTACCTTGGTGTTCCTAACCAGCCACCCATTATCCCCCCATTATAATAATACATGTATGGTAATAAATAGTAAAAACCCCATACAGTTGATCTTTTGAACCCGCTTCAAGACATGATGACTAATCAACCAATCTTGGGGTAAACAGCCTCTACTGTTTATGTTTACTTTTACTTAACTCTTGTACATAGGAAATGAGACTCAATCTTTTTACTGCGAATTTATAAGCCGTTTTTTCTCACTCATATAACTATCTGGTTTAGTTCATCAACCCGAATGATGAATAAAAAAATGAAAATATGTATTCAACTCATTTAATTTCTTTCCTATAAAGAAAGAAAATAGGGAAAGTTTTTGTCTCAACGAATCACACGTAGAGATATTGATAACACACATAGAGTTAATGGTATTTCATAACTAATTGATTGGGCAGCAGCTCGTAGACCACCTAAAAAGGAATATTTATTATTTGATCCATATCCTGACATAAGAAGTCCAACAGGAGCAATACTTGAAATGGCGATCCATAAAAAAACACCGATACTGAGATCGGCTAGAACAAGGCGATAGCCAAAAGGAATTACTAAATAACTTAGTAAAATTGATATAACTGCTATGGATGGTCCGATACTGAATAAACGAGTATCTCCTCTAGATGGAAGAAGATTCTCTTTGAAAAGTAATTTTGTCCCATCTGCTAGCGCTTGAAGAATTCCCAAAGGGCCGGCGTATTCAGGTCCAATACGTTGTTGTATTCCTGCGGATATTTCTCTTTCTAACCAAACAATTACTAGTACACCTATTGTGATTCCTAATACAAGAGTCAAAATAGGGACAAGCATCCATATGATCTCATAGACTTCTTTTAACGATTCCAATCTGGAAAAAGAAGTGATAGCTTGTACTTCTGTTGTATCAATTATCATTTCAACGATCAACTTCTCCCATAATGATATCTATGCTACCTAGGATCGTCATAATATCAGCCAATTTCATTTTTTTAACTAACTGAGGAAGAATTTGCAAATTGATAAAACCCGGTGGGCGAATTTTCCATCTCCAAGGAAAAACACTCTGATCTCCTATGAGAAAAATTCCCAATTCCCCTTTTGGGGCTTCGACTCTTACATAAAGTTCTTGTTTCGACAATTCAAAAGTTGGAGAAGGTTTTTTACTAATAAATCTATATTCAAAATCATTCCATTCGGGATTCCTTACTTTATCAAAGCGTCGGATTTCTAAATTCTCATAGGGCCCCCCGGGAATTCCTTCTAGAGCCTGTTGAATAATTTTTATGGATTCTTTCATTTCACCGATTCGTACTAAATAACGGGCTAATGAATCCCCCTCTTTTTGCCATTGGACTTCCCAGTCAAACTCATCGTAACACTCATAATGATCAACTTTACGAAGATCCCATTGTATTCCGGAAGCTCGTAGCATTGGTCCTGATAAACCCCAATTTATTGCTTCTTCTCCGCCAATAATGCCCACCCCTTCAACTCGTTCTAAAAAAATGGGATTCCTTGTAATAAGCTTTTGATATTCAGCAACCCCTGTTAAAAAATAATCGCAAAAATCCAAACATTTATCTATCCAACCATGAGGTAGATCAGCGGCTACTCCTCCGATACGAAAATAATTATGCATCATTCGCATACCGGTAGCAGCTTCGAATAGGTCATATATTAATTCTCTTTCTCGAAAAATATAGAAGAAGGGGGTCTGCGCACCAATATCAGCCATAAAAGGGCCAAGCCATAACAAATGAGAAGCTATACGACTTAACTCCAACATAATTACTCTGATATAGCTAGCCCTTTTAGGTACTTGAATATTTCCTAACTGCTCTGGTGCATTTACGGTTATTGCTTCTGTGAACATAGTAGCTAAATAATCCCAACGTGTTACATAAGGCAAATATTGTATAATTGTTCGGTTTTCCGCAATCTTTTCCATCCCTCTGTGTAAATAACCCAAGATTGGTTCACAGTCAATAACATCTTCACCATCTAGAGTAACGATGAGTCGAAGAACACCATGCATTGATGGGTGGTGAGGACCCATATTGACTATCATGAGGTCTTTTCTTGTAGCTGGTGCAGTCATAAGTTTTTCCCCGATCAATTCTTCCATGAATTGCTGAAAGCGAAAAGAAGTTCATCAAAAATTAAAAAATGAAGCGAATAATTCAAAATGAATCGTCAAATTAACGAGTTTTTATCTCCCGAATACCCAACTGACTAATTAATTCTTTATAGCGTACTCTATTTTTTTTTGACAAATAAGCCAACAGTCGTTGGCGTTTTCCCAGAATTTTCCGCAGACCTCTCTGAGATAAATAGTCTTTTTTGTGCAATTCCAAATGGGAAGTAAGTCTCTGTATCCTATTGGTGAACATGAATACTTGAAATTCAACAGACCCCCGCTTTTCTTCTTTTTCTTGGGAAATAGCCGAGATGAATGGATTTTTTACCATAAATGAACCCCCTTATTTTACATATATGAATTTTACCGATCAGTAATAATAATAATGCTAGTCATTTTAATCCGGTATACACAACAATCTGAATTTCTTTATGGACTCCAATTTTATCAAATAAAATGAATTAATAATCACTTCTATTTAAAATTGGAGCCGGATAGGAATAAAAAAGGATAATACATTTCTGCACTCACAAAAGAGAATAATTTAAGCCTAAAATTAAGAAGATTCTGTTGATTCAGTTCTCGATCGAATTGATAGGTCATTGAATTAGTATCGTATATTAGAACGGGGTGTAAGACAAGGCATGTGCGCATTTGTTTTGTTTGCTTTTATATACCAGATATGGTACAAGGATATAGAGGAAAAATGTACCATCAACAAATTTTCAATCGTGGATACATATGTATCCTTAACATACTGAAACGACTTCCATTATTGGTATCAAACCAATAACGATTCATACAAGCTAAATCTTCTAATCGATAATTGGGCCAAAGGAAAAACTTCAATTTGATTAATTTCTTTTTTTCTCTATCAAGATGTGGATTTTCATCCAAAAATTGACCCCAGTCTTTTACGTTGTTCCCGTTACAAAATACGGGATTTCTATCCATACCATTTCTCTTCTTTGCAGTGAAACAAATTAGAATTCTCAATTCTCTACGACGTCTAGATGATAAAATATTTTCAGGAACAAGCAAATCATAATGATTTTTGTCTCTAGTTCCAGTTATCTTTTGATTTTTTGGAATGGATTCATCAAAAGTCTTCTTATCAAGATATTCTTTTTCTCGGTATCTTTGATTAGGTGTGTGCTTACTCTTATGAACCAATGAAATACCGAGGGTTTGATACATAATAAATTGTCCATCATTTTTTACAAACAGACGAACGGGTTCAATAATCAATATTCCCGTTTTCATCAATTCTGTAAGAGTTAAATTCTTTTGAATCAGCATTATGTCCAGACCCATTTCTCTCCTTTGAATAGAGGATATAGCAATTTCCTTTGGATTTCTCAGTCTAAGCAGGAGACAATATACTTTGACATTATTGATCATTCTTTGATTCAAAGTATCATTCCATCTCAATTGAAAAAGCAAATACTTGTTCAGGAAGAAATGGAGTTCTGCTTCCGTGTTACTCTTGTATTGTTTTTTATTTTTACGTTTTTTCATATCTGATCCCGGATAATCTTCTTCAATATCTTTTTGTTGGTTTAAGAAAAGGGATCCGACATATGCTTGGTTTTGTACATCTGATCCAAGATCTCCTTGGCCTGCGGGTTCTTTTTCTTTTTCTGCTTGATTTCGATTCTTTAATTCAAAAGATTGTTTTTTATTCGATGGTATAAAAAGATTCCTTTGTTGCTTTCCATTGATGTTTTTATTTTTACTCAAATTTTCATTTAGATTCAAGTTTAAAAGAAGTAATTTGCTTGGTATAACCCATGGTTGAATTTTATATATATTATAAAGTAAGAGAAATTCTGGGAAGAACCAAAATTCCAGATTCGATATGGGACGATTTAGTATTTCTTCATTCATTCCCATCCAATCAAAAACTATTTTGTTTTGATTGGGTGGATTACTTTCTTGATCTTGATGAATCGGAAGATAAAAAAGACCTTTATTATCAATTTTTTGAATTATTTTATAATTATTAGTGCCGGTCTTATTATTTTTATTACTGTTGGTATCGATCTCGATCCATGCTTCAATATCTACTTTTTTTCTAAGACAAAAATTTAAAATTTTCCAATCAAAATATTTTCTATCCGGATTTTTTCCCATATACATAATATCACCTTCTCCTAGATAATTATTGATAGTGGTAATCTCCGGCATATCAAATAATTTGTGTTTATGTGTATTGTAATTATAAGAAATTTCTTGGTTCTTCGTTACTTGGAATGGTGATCCATAAATATATGAGTTCCTCTTATTTTCATAATTAAGAGATTTATATGATAAAAGATCATATCTATAGTATTTTTGAAAATTTTCTTTTTTATTTGGTAATGAATATACTTCATAATCATTTTGTTTTTTGTAATGAATTAATTGGTCTTTTTCATATGAATCCCATTTGTTTAAATCCTTAGTTTGAGCCGTACGATGTTGATTGACTCTATTTCGCCATTTTTGTGGTATTAATCTAGACCATTTAATCTGAGATAAATCGTATTGATAATGACCTCTTAACCAATTTTTCCATTGATTTATTCCAGAATTCCGAAGTTTCTTATGACTTAATTCGGAATGAAATATACCTTGTGTTCCAAAATAATCCTTTATTGCAGTCTTAAGAAAAAAAGATGTTCCGTGATATTGAAGAACCGATCTTAATTTATACAAGTTAATAACTTGGGTTTGGGATAATTTGTAAAATACATATGCTTGTGACACGGAGGATAAGTCACAAAAAATCTGTGACTTTTTATTATCATCACTAATATTATAAAGTGACTTTTTTATAGTGGAAATGGAGTGAATTGTATTTTTATTTCTTTTCGCAATTCTTTCTTGATTTCTTTCATTATTGTAAAAGTATTTATCAATAATTTTGTTTGTTGATTCCAGAAAAAGTTGTGTCTTGATTCTGGGAATATTAATGATATATAGAAAGATATCTATGTATATCTTTTCAATGAAAAATTTTAAAAAATAATGTAATTTGCGAATTAATCGAACATTTCTTCTTTTTAACATTTGCCAAATAGTTTTTGGTGATTCTAATCTTTTAACATTATAACTTGTTTTGTTAGGACTAATAGGAGTTGCTTTTTTTTTCTCTTTTGTAATTCTTTCTATTTGATTTCTGATTGTGCTTGTTCTATCAGTTAGATCTTTCATTTTTTTTTCTGTCAGTGAATAATTTGTCCAATTCGTAGATCGAATTTGACTAAACGATTCACGAATTGTTCGATTGTTGATTATAGAATCTTTTTCTTTTTTAGTTTCACTCGATTCATCTACTTCTCTCAATCTAAATAATAGAATTGGATTTATTTTTGAAAGTTCTTTTATTATTCTTTTTATAAATAGAATGCTTTTGATAACCCATTTTTTTGTTTCGTTTAAAACCCTTAGAAAAAATGTGGTTCTTTCTTTTAAAACTCTTATAACTATAAAATACTTCTTTTTCAATTGTCCAATTTTTTTTTCGAGTTCCTTAAAAATTGGTTCAAAAAAGGAAGGCCGTTTTCGAGGAGAACCAAAAGGAAGGTCGGTTTCCATTCCCCAAACTGTTAAAAAACAAAAATCCTCTTTTTGTTTTTGTTCTTTTCCTTTCTTTTTCATTCGATCTTTATGAGAGGATCGTAGCTTAGATTTGTGCCAAGGTTTCAGACAGAAAGGAAATAAGATTTTTATCTGAATACCATCTAGTAACCAATTTTTCGGAAATTCTGTTTCTGATAATTGAACACCATTATAGGTGCATTTAACATGCATTTCTCTAGTCCATTCTTTGAAATCCTCAGACCACTCAGGCAATTGCAATAATAATATACGGCTAATATTTTTAGCTATTATCAATGAAGGAAATAGAATATATTTCCTAAAAATCGCTTGAGTTACTAACAAGAAACCTCTCAGTACTTGAGCAAGTGGAATGTTATCCCAGGCTTCTGCTATTTCTATCCGCGTTTTTTCCTTTCTTTTGTTCTCGTCTTTTTTGTCCTTCTCTTTTTTCTCCCCTTCTTTGATTTGTTCTTCTTTATAATCTAAAATTTTGAATTCTTCCTTTTTTCCCATCCAGTTTTTAAAAATGAGTTTCATTAGTCTGGAGATATCAAAAGAAAAAAGGAGGGATTTGTCTATTCTGTCCAAAAAAATGGGGGAATGTACATTTGCTTGAAACAGTTCCCAAATAACAATTTTCCGTCTTTGAGCGCGCATAGAACCTTTGATTATGTTTCGACGAAAATCCGATTGTTGTGAATAACGTATTAAAGCCACTTCGTCTTTTTGATTAGAATTATTAATATCAGTATCGACATCCTGTTGGTTATTAGTAAAAATCACTACGCGTTTCGCTTTTCTTGCGCGCATCCGCTGGTGCACCGCCCCGTCTTCTTGATTTTCTCTTTCCTGTTGTTGTTCCAAATCGTTGATTAATTTGTATGACCATCGAGGGACTTTTTTACTGATTTCCTGTATTTCAATAGATTTTTTTCTCATTTTTTTATCATTAGGGTCATTTATAATTGCATTGAATAAAAATTTCAAAAATTTTGCCCCATTGATTCTTCTGTCTGTTGATAATGGTTTTTTATCAAATGTATCTATTTTTTGTTCAAATTCTCGATAATCCGTATCGGTAAAAAGGATACCATGAATCTTATTTATCCAAATTGTTTCTATAAAATTTTCTATGGAAGTTTCATTTATGATTGAAGGTGAAAACCATTTTTTTATTATTCCACGAGATGATCCGTTCAAGAAAGGATCATACATTTTCGGCAAGTATTCTTTTTTAGTTTCATCTTTACACAATCTAGTTTTTTTTTCAAGTATATCTAAAGAAAGGGATCCTCTGTCTAGAGCCTCAATTCTGTTTATAAATTCGCTGCTTAGGTTCTTAGTTTTTTCGTCGTTGGTATAGATCCAATGATTGTATAGTTCATCAGCGGAGAGTTTTTCAATTGTGGACAAGGGCATCTTTTTTTGTATCATTTCCCCAAAGGTTGACAAACTGGGTGGATATGTAAAAGATA